TTTCCTCAAATTTCTCATTGAGAGGTAAAGGATTAATTCCTTTTAAGAAATAAAGTTTTTGATCGGAATAGTAATCAAACCGGTAGACCCCTTAACTATTAAGGGGTTTGTAGAACGAATCGCACTTTTACCACTAAACTATACCCGCTACAGTTCCCTTATTGTATTGAAATGGAACTTTTGTCGAACACTGAAATTGGCCGTAATCAAGAATCAAGATAGAATCATAGAAAGAATCATGTTTCGTAGGAGCAGATTTTTTTTGTTCCAGCTCATAATCTGAACGAGTCACACATACACCCTAGTACACGTTCCTCGGCGCTGAGGACATCCCCTAAGAGCGGGGGATTTCTTGACATTTCTGATTGGCTGTCTTGTGTTTCTAATAAGTTGGTTAATAGTTGGCATGTTAAATCATATACATAATGGACTAGTTCCAATCAATACTAACTATAAGTAGAGAAAAAAAATCTCAAATGTTTTGCTTTTTCGATGTTCTCTTTATACGATCAACAATTCCATAAGCTTTAGCTTTAGCTTCTGTTGCTGACATAAAAAAATCTCTTTCTATATCTTGGGATATAACCCAGACGGGTTTGCCCGTTCTTTCGGAATAACCCCTTGTGATGGTTTCTCTGATAGCCATAAGTTCTTCTAATTCATTTAAAAGTTGTTTTATCTCCTTTTTTTTTTTTTCTTTTTTTTTACAATGATAGAAGGTTGATGAATCATTATCCTAGCGTGAGGGAATGCTACACGTTTTTTATATTCTCCTCCGACCAAGATATAAGATGCCATTGCAGCAGCCATCCCTACGCATATTGTACTTACAGGGGTTGGGACATATTGCATAATATTATACATAGTTATTCCGTTTATTAGCCCTCCTCCGGGAGAATTTATAAACAAATATAAATCCTGGGTATTATCCTCCATACCGAGATATAGCATAAGACCTATAATCTCATTCGAGATCTCTGTGTCGAGTTCTTCGCACAACAAAAGTATTCTGTTACTATTAAGGTGTTCCATTAGATCAACCCACGAGGTTTCTGCGTCTCCTGGAAGTCTAACGGGGAACCTTGGGTGGTGAAACTAGCATTAGAATAAGATTAAATGAAAAAACAAAAAAAAAAATGAACGAGAAAACCCCAAACTAGATTCTACTAGTATGGGGTTTTGTTGTTTTAATCAATGATATGAGTCTTTCTCCGATTTTCTGTGTATAGTATCAAAATGAAGCTTCAATAAAGAAGAAAGAAAAAATCAAATTCTTCCGAATATAGCCTTCCAATAGGGAACAAGTATGAAAGCATTCACTAATGTAATATGTTTTCAACTCCCCATTGCGTATTGCTACTCGTCGGGTATAGAATGTATTTGTCTCTCTTTGTTCCTACAAAAAAAATTGTTCCAACAGATATAGAACAAACATTAACCCTTGTTCCGAGATAATCCATTGATTGAACAAAAGGTATCTATTTTATAGTCAAGGTATCCATTGAATAGTCATAGTCTTTTCCAATGCAATAAAGTTACATAGTGCTATTTATCTTTGATAAATAAAGGGGTAATTCCATGGGTTTACCTTGGTATCGTGTTCATACCGTCGTATTGAATGATCCCGGCCGGTTAATTTCTGTCCATATAATGCATACAGCTCTGGTTGCCGGTTGGGCCGGTTCGATGGCTCTATATGAATTAGCAGTTTTTGATCCCTCTGATCCCGTTCTTGATCCAATGTGGAGACAGGGTATGTTTGTTATACCTTTCATGACTCGTTTAGGAATAACCAATTCATGGGGCGGTTGGAGTATTACGGGGGGAACTATAACGGATCCGGGTATTTGGAGTTACGAAGGTGTGGCCGGAGCGCATATTGTGTTTTCTGGCTTGTGCTTTTTGGCAGCTATTTGGCATTGGGTGTATTGGGATCTAGAAATTTTTTGTGATGAACGTACAGGAAAACCTTCTTTGGATTTGCCTAAAATTTTTGGAATTCATTTATTTCTTTCCGGGGTGGCTTGTTTTGGTTTTGGCGCATTTCATGTAACAGGCTTGTATGGTCCCGGAATATGGGTGTCCGATCCTTATGGACTAACAGGAAAAGTACAACCTGTAAGTCCAGCATGGGGCGTAGAAGGGTTTGATCCTTTTTTTCCAGGAGGAATAGCCTCTCATCATATTGCAGCGGGGACATTGGGCATATTAGCAGGTCTATTCCATCTTAGTGTCCGTCCGCCTCAACGTCTATACAAAGGATTACGTATGGGCAATATTGAAACCGTTCTTTCCAGTAGTATCGCTGCTGTCTTTTTTGCAGCTTTTGTTGTTGCCGGAACGATGTGGTATGGTTCAGCAACTACTCCGATCGAATTATTTGGTCCCACTCGTTATCAATGGGATCAGGGATACTTTCAGCAAGAAATATACCGAAGAGTAAGTGCTGGGCTAGCCGAAAATCAAAATTTATCAGAAGCTTGGTCGAAAATTCCTGAGAAATTAGCTTTTTATGATTACATTGGCAATAATCCGGCAAAAGGAGGATTATTTAGAGCGGGCTCAATGGACAACGGCGATGGAATAGCTGTTGGATGGTTAGGACACCCTATTTTTAGAGATAAAGAAGGGCGTGAACTCTTTGTACGCCGTATGCCTACCTTTTTTGAAACATTTCCAGTCGTTTTAATAGATGGGGACGGAATTGTTAGAGCTGACGTTCCTTTTAGAAGAGCGGAATCTAAGTATAGCGTTGAACAAGTAGGCGTAACTGTTGAGTTTTATGGTGGCGAACTCAACGGAGTCAGTTATAGCGATCCCGCTACTGTGAAAAAATATGCTAGGCGTGCTCAATTAGGTGAAATTTTCGAATTAGATCGTGCTACTTTGAAATCTGATGGCGTTTTTCGTAGTAGTCCAAGGGGTTGGTTTACTTTTGGACATGCTTCCTTTGCCCTACTCTTCTTCTTCGGACACATTTGGCATGGGGCTAGAACCCTGTTCAGAGATGTTTTTGCTGGTATTGACCCAGATTTGGATGCTCAAGTAGAATTTGGAGCATTCCAAAAACTTGGAGATCCAACTACAAGAAGACAGGGAGTCTAATACAACATTGCTTTCTTTTTTTTGCCTCTATTTTTTTTTAAAGGATACTAGAGAAATCTTAATTTGAATCACCGCCCTTCCTTTTTTTTTTACTCTTTCTTTTTTATCTTTATCGGGAAAATAATCCCAAGTAAACAGGTATGGAAGCTATAATTGTAAACCACAATCGAATCTATGGAAGCATTGGTTTATACATTTCTATTAGTCTCGACTCTCGGGATAATTTTTTTCGCTATCTTTTTTCGGGAACCTCCTAAAGTTCCCACTAAAAAGGTGAAATAATTTTTCATTATCTCAATTGAAGTAATGAATGAGCCTTCCAATATTGGAAGGCTCATTACTTCAACTAGTCTCCGTGTTCCTCGAAGGGATCTCTTAGTTGTTGAGAGGGTTGCCCAAAAGCGGTATATAAAGCGTACCCGGTAAAACTTACAAGTAAACCAGATAAAAAGATGGCGACTAGGGTTGCTGTTTCCATTATTATATAATTTAAAGACCACAATGGTTTATTAAAAATAAAATGGAAAGGTATACAAAGTCAATAGATCTCAATGAATACAATCAGATTTATGGTTACACAAACCGTTGAGGGTAGTTCTAGATCTCGTCCCAAACCTACTACCGTAGGGGCTTTATTGAAACCGTTGAATTCGGAATATGGTAAAGTAGCTCCCGGATGGGGAACTACTCCTTTGATGGGAGTTGCAATGGCTTTATTTGCAATATTCCTATGTATTATTTTGGAAATTTCTAATTCTTCTGTTTTACTGGATGGAATTTCAATGAATTAAATCCACAAGAAAATGAAATCCAAAAGAACCAGGAACAGGAAGTTCTAGCCTTTCAATACAATACAAAATGAATTTTTCGGGTCCCGAATTCCATTTCTAACCCCCCTTTTGGTAGTCCAATCGCGGAATTTTTTTCTTTCTGTATTTCCGGAATATGAGTGTGTGACTTGTTATAATTGATCCTGTTGATAATACAGAAAATGAGTCTGTCATCTTATCCTGATAGAGATGGTTCTACCTCGTCGGATATCCATCCTGGTATCTGGAACACGGAATATCTAAAATATATCAAGAAATATTTGAACTATGATTCATATTAAATATTCAGACCTCTCGATCGGATTCAAAAAAATTTTCTTTTCAAAGAAAGAATTTAGAAGCTAGAAATCGAAAGATTTTTCTTCTTTCAAACTCCTCTTTATGCCTATTTTGTTTAATCAACAGACGAATTTTTTTTGTATTTTTAGTCATTATACCTATCCTATTGATTGAATAAGTGATGATCCGATGGTTCTTACTCAAGGAATCTTTGGGCTTAGCTTTGGGGTTTTATTGAATCATCGTGGTTCTAGTATGAATCTGGGGTTTCAATCGATTCTATAGGGTCTTAACAAGAGAAATTCCTATTAATGATAAAAAAAAATAGTAAAAGCCACATTACACACAATAAAAAAAATAGGGAAAGAGAATATTCAAGAGGCCTGTAGTAACAATCAACATAAAGACGAATGAGCCGACTTGATATTTTGGCATTATCCCCACAAAGAAGAACTTTCGGATTTTTATTCCTTCGTATCTTCCGAAAAGAGAAAATCAGGGATTAATAAGTTTCAAACTTTCTATTCTATTATATATCCCTTTCAATCAGTATTTGGGTGTCTGCTTGAGCTGTACGAGATGAAATTCTCATATACAGTTCTTAGAGGGGGAATTTCCGCGGTTTACCTATCTCAATAAAGTCTATGATTGGTTCGAAGAACGTCTCGAGATTCAGGCGATTGCAGATGATATAACTAGTAAATATGTTCCTCCTCATGTCAACATATTTTATTGTCTAGGAGGAATTACGCTTACTTGTTTTTTAGTACAAGTAGCTACTGGGTT